AAAAGGGGAAGTGAAACATCTCAGTACCCTAATAACAATCAATCGAGTATTCATTAGTAGTGGTGAGCGAAAATGATTATTGGTATAGTTTTAATTATAGACGAAATTATATTAATAAAAGTTGAATATATGACCTTAGAAGGTGCTAGTCCTGTAAACTATAAAAATATATAATTTATTTAAGTACATAGAGGCAAGTATACCTTTGTGGAATATTGGGGGACCACCCTCAATACCAATATCTATTCTTTCTTACCGATAGTGAACAAGTACCGTGAGGGAAAGGTGAAAAAGAAATTACGATAATGAAATGAAAACTTAAAACTTAATGTTTTTGTCGAAGATACTTTTAATCAACGGCATACCTTTTGTATAATGGGTCAGTGAATTAATATAAAAGGCGAGCTTAAATCTATTTGATGTAGGCGAAGATAAATCGAGTCAATCGAGGGCGATAGTCTTCTATTTTATACCCGAAACCGTCTGATCTAAACTTGAGCAGGTTGATATTATAATGGCAACATTTTTTGGAAGACCGAACCCGTGTATGTGGCAAAATACTGGGATGACTTGAGTTTAGGGGTGAAAGGCTAATCAAAGTCGGTGATAGCTGGATTTCTGCGAAATCTATTTAAGTAGAGCGTCTTATTAGGGAATAAGGGGTAGAGCACTGTATGATGGATGGGGAGATTTTCTCTTACTGAAGTTTGGCAAACTTCGAATACTTATTTACTATTTAGGGCAGACAGAACATAGATGCTAAGATCTATGTTCTAAAGGGAAACAGCCCAAATTTAAAGCTAAGGTCCATAAAAAATTTTTAGTGAATAAGGTGACTTCATATCTTTAATAATCAGAAGGTAGGCTTGGAAGCAGCCATTCTTTAAAGATAGCGTAACAGCTCACTGGTTGAGATTTAAAGTCCTAATAATTCTGAGGGCTTAAATATTTTACCGAAGCTTTAGACAAATTATTGTGGTAGCAGAACGTTCCGTAGGTTTATGAAGTTAAAGCGAAAGCTATTAATTGAAATATCGGAAGTGAGAATACTGACATGAGTAGCATAAAACAATGGGTAGAGCATTGTGGCCGAAAGTCCAAGGTTTTCGATCCTAGGTTTATCCAGATCGGGGACATTATTTGTCTATGTAAAACGGTCCCTAAGCTTTTAAACCAAAGTTTAAAGTGATGGGTAAGTTTAAGCTGTGATGCTTTATTGACGAACGTTTAATTTTATTTTTTATCTTTGGTTGTATAAAAAGTATAGTATTCTTTCCAAGAAAAAGATTAGCAATATATTCACCGTACTTTAAACCACCACAGGTGGACTAGTAGAGAATACTTAGGCCTTGAGATAACTATATTGAAGGAACTCGGCAAAATGGCCCTGTAACTTTTGAAAAAGGGGTGAGAATAAAGATTTTTAATCTTTTTGAGCGCAAGCTTATATTCTTGGCACAGAATCGGGGGTAGCGACTGTTTAATAAAAACATAGGTCTCTGCTAACTCGTAAGAGGATGTATAGGGACTGACACCTGCCCGGTGCTGGAAGGTGAATTCTTTCTATTAAGGTAGAAAGATTAAGCCCTAGTAAACGGCGGCTGTAACTATGACGGTCCTAAGGTAGCGAAATTCCTTGTCGGGTAAGTTCCGACCCGCATGAATGGTGTAACGACTTCCCCGCTGTCTCCAATATAGACTCAGTGAAATTACAAAAATCGTGAAGATGCGATTATCCTACAGTTGGACGGAAAGACCCCGTGCACCTTTACTATAGGCAAGCACTGTAGACTAAAGACTTTAGTGTAGTATAAGTGGGAGTCTATAAAGCCTTTTCGCTAGAAAATTGCTGAGACATCGTTGAAATACCACTCAGAGTTTTATTGGTTTACTTACTATGGGACAATGTTTGCTGGGTAGTTTGACTGGGGCGGTCACCTCCTAAAGAGTAACGGAGGTACACAAAGGTAGATTCATCCCCTGTTCTAAAAAAGGGGAGAAGAGCACAATGGTAAAAGTCTGCTTAACTGGAAGAAGTACTTTTCGACCAGAGACGAAAGTCGGTCATAGTGATCCGGTGGTTCTTTGTGGAAAGGCCATCGCTCAATGGATAAAAGGTACGCCGGGGATAACAGGCTAATGAAGCTCTAGAGCTCCTATCGACGGCTTCGTTTGGCACCTCGATGTCGACTCATCACATCCTGGAGCTGAAAAAGGTTCCAAGGGTTCGGCTGTTCGCCGACTAAAGTGGTACGTGAGTTGGGTTTAGAACGTCGTGAGACAGTTTGGTCCCTATCTCCTGTGGGTGTACGAAAATTTAAAGGATTAAACTTTAGTACGAGAGGACCGAGAAAACTTGATCCATGGTGTTCCAGTTGTTTTACCAGAAGCAATGCTGGGTAGCTACATCAAGATAAAATAATTGACCACTATGGCAAGAAATTTTCCTTAAATGAAATTTTCTAAGGGTTGTGAAAGACGATCACATAAATAGGCGTAAAGTTTAAAATCTGTAAAGTTTTAAGCTTATTCGTACTAAAACTTTATATATGGGGTACATAGTTGTTCTTTAAAAAGAAAGTAAGTCGTTCTTACTTACCCCAATAACCTTTTAATATTACTAATAGCGTTGTGGAGCAGATTGGTTAGCTTATTAGGCTCATGCCCTAAAGGTCGTAGGTTCAAATCCTACTGACGCTAAACAAATAGCTTTTTATTTAGTATCGGATCTTCTGCGATAGGGGGGAGGGTTAAGGGAGGGGGGGGTTAAACAATCTTGGTGGAATCGGTAGACACGTCAGACTTAAAATCTGTTTCTAATTTAGAGTATCGGTTCAAGTCCGTTAGATTGTATTAAAAGCAGGATAGTTCAGATGCTAGAACAATGGGCTCATAATCCATATGCCGGGGGTTGGAATCCCTCTCTTGCTATTTTTTTCTGGTAGTTATAACTCAGTTGGTTAGAGTATCAGGTTGTGGCTCTGAAAGTCGGGAGTTCAAATCTCCTTTTCTACCCTTAATTTAATATAATGACTTGGTAGCATAATGGTAATGTTTTGGTTTGCAAATCCAATAATAGGGGTTCAAGTCCCCTCCTAGTCTATTCTATTCCTTAATAGCTCATTAGGTAGAGCATATGGCTGTTAACCATAGGGTGATAGGTTCAAGTCCTATTTAAGGAGTTTACCTATTTAATTAGTCCAGGTAGCTCAGAGGTAGAGCGAAAGACTGAAAATCTTTAGGTCAGTGGTTCAAACCCGCTTCCGGACAATAATGAAATCTCTTTCAGATATATTTACTCGTATTAGAAATGGCCAAATAGTATATAAAACATTTATTATTATACCTTCGGTTAATATTTGTTTAAAAGTTTTAAATATTATATGGGATGAAGGTTTTATTCAGGGTTATTCTCGTAGTAAAAATAACGAAATTTATATTATACTACGTTATATTAATGGTAGACCCGCTATTCGTCAGCTTACTGCTGTATCTCGTCCAAGTCAAAGAATTTATATCTCATCTTTGGATTTATGTCGTTTAAAGCCTAATTTGGGTCTTTTAATTTTATCAACCCCTAAAGGTATTATGAATATGGAAGATGCTATTTATCAGACTCAAGGTGGTGAAGTACTATGTTATATCGTATGATAATTAGATTACCTCCAGGTGTTTATTTTATTAATCAAAATGGAAAAACAATTTTAAAAGGACCACAAGGTAATTTAATTTTAAAATTAAATTTTAAAGCTATTCAAAAGAAAAATGTTCTTTTTATTATAGTTTCTATTACTAATAAAGAATATTGTGAGTTGATTCAAGCTTTATTAGGGGTTGGTTTATCTTATTATAAAGAACTTTATTTAGAGGGGGTTGGTTATCGTGTAATTCAAAAAGAAAATACTTTAATTTTCGAATTAGGTTATAGCCATCCAATTTCTATTTTTATTCCTTCGAAAATTAAAGTAAAATGTGTAAAAAATAAACTTTTTCTTAAATCTTGTGATTTACAGTATTTAAATAGGTTTTGTTCTTATTTGCGTAAATTTCGTTTTCCTGATCCTTATAAGGGTAAAGGTATTTTATATGTTGGAGAAAAATTAATTAGAAAAGAAGGAAAGATTTAGTTATTTATGAAAACCAAATTTATTAAACATAAATCTTTATTTCAATATTTGATTAAAAAAAAAGCTTATATAGGTCCACCTTTACCATATTTAGATTGTTCTTTATATCCATTTTTACATGGTAAAATAAATCATTTTTCTATTTATGACTTACAACAAAGTCTATTCATTTTAATCCAAGTTTTAAAGCTAGTTGAAAAATTAATTAGTGATGGTGGTAAAATTCTTTTTGTTGGTCCACCTAAAAAGTTTATAAAATCCATACATTATATTCCAGGTATTTCGGTATGTTCTAAGTGTGTATCGGATATTCGTTCATCAACTAATATAGATTTAATTATTATTTATAATGTAAATTCTAAAATACTCTATGAGGCTAAACAAAAAGGGGTTCCTATTGTAGGATTTGGTGGTTTAAATTTTAAATACGTAGATTATCCAGTTAGTTTAAATTTTAATGATAAAAATTTATTTAAGTGGCATATATACCTATTAGTACAGGCAATTATAAGGGGCTTTAATATTCGTTTTTAAATGTTATTTTGATGTTATTAATAATATATGAGATTAAAACCTAAATATAAATCTTGTATTTGGACTAAAACTGATATTTGGGGAGATTTATTAAATAAAAGAAAATTTTTGCGTCTTAAATGGGTTAAGACTTTTCGTATTTTAAAAGGACAAAAACGTCGTCGTAGAAGGAGGTTATATAAAGATTATAACTTTATAAAAACACGAAATAGATCAAATATTATTTTTAAATACCGAAAATGGGCTTTCCGTAATTATATAATATCTAATTTTTGTATAAAACGTTTTTATGGAGACCTTAAAGATAAATCATTTAGATTATTATGTAAAAAGATATGGAAATATCCATCTCCGTATTATTCTTTAATTCAATCTTTAGAAAGTAGGTTGGATACTACTCTTTTTCGTTTAGGTCTTTTCCCAACTATTTCAGCTAGTTCTCAATCAATTAAGCATGGAATAGTTAGTGTTAACCATTGTAAAATAACTTCTTCATCTTATCGTGTGAAACCAGGAGATTTAATTGAAATTATACCAAATTATCGTAAAATTGTTAAGTATAAAATTGGTCTTTTATATAGTAAAAGATTTCCTCGCTGGAAAATTAGTAATACTTTATCTTGGGTTGAAACTGATTACCCAAGTATAAGCTTTTTAATTTTAGATATCGTTAATCCTAAAGAAGTTTTTTACCCTTTTCGTTTAAATTTAGATGATATTTTGTGGTCTTCTCGGTTTTATTTCTAATTCAAGTTTTAAAAAATGAATTTTATTTTTTCTTTATTTACAATTCTTAGTCTTATCATTCCTTTATTGGTTGCAGTAGCTTATTTCACTTTAGCAGAACGTAAAATTATAGCAAGTATTCAACGCCGACGTGGCCCTAATGTTATTGGTTTTATGGGTTTACTTCAACCATTAGCCGATGGTTTAAAACTTTTTGTAAAAGAAACTGTATTACCCACAAATGCAAATACAGTATTGTTTCTTTTAGCACCAATAGTAAGTTTTTTTTTAAGTTTAATTGCATGGGCAGTTATTCCTTTTGGCTATGGTCAAGTTGTGTCTGATATTGATTTAGGTTTATTATACTCGTTATCCATTTCTTCTTTAGGTGTATATGGAGTTTTAATTTCAGGTTGGTCTAGTAATTCTAAATATGCTTTCTTAGGTGGTTTAAGATCTGCGGCTCAAATAATTTCTTATGAAGTTTGTATAGGTTTTCTTTTAGTAAATTTAATTCTTTGTGCTGGTTCTGCTAATTTGACTGAAATTGTTTTAGCACAAAAAGAGGTTTGGTTTATTGTTCCTCTTTTACCTATTAGTATTTTGTTTTTTATTTGTTGTTTAGCAGAAACTAATCGTCATCCTTTTGATTTGCCTGAAGCTGAAGCTGAATTAGTTTCAGGTTATAATGTTGAATATTCTGCGATAGGTTTTGCTCTTTTTTTTTTAGGCGAATATGCTAATATGCTAGTTATAAGTGCATTAACCTCTATTTTTTTTTTTTGGTGGTTGGTTGCCTATTTTTTCTTTTATATATGTACCATGTGGTATTTGGTTAGGTTTAAAAATTTCATTTTTTTGTTATTTTTTTTCATTTGGGTTCGTGCTATTTTACCGCGTTATCGTTATGATCAACTTATAGAATTGGGGTGGAAATGCTTCATTCCGCTGTCCGTGGGTTTTTTATTATTAACCGCGGGAATTTTATTATCATTCAATTGGCTAAACTAGCCAATTGAATGATAATAAAATTTCTTTTGTTTTTTTTTTTTTTTTTAAGTTTATTATTATAATTACTTTTTTTTAAGTTTATTATTATAATTACTTATCATACAAAGTATAAATCTCCAACTTTCATACAATAAAATTATAGGTGATACAACAAAAATTTGAGTTGTAAAATTTGGTGGACTTAATAATGCTCCTATTAGACAAAATAATATATATATTATTCGTCTGTGGTTAGTTCCTAGTATTTTTAAAAGTATATTATTTATACGTAAAAATACAAGTCCAAATGGTACCACAAAATTTAATCCTAATCCTATTAATTCTAGATAATACAAGTACTCATTAAGTTGAGGCTCATAATTAAGCTGGATAGTAGTAAATTCTTTTGTATATCCATATAAAAGTTCCCAACTTATTTGTATTAAGTAAGGTCCACAAAACAAAAATAAAAAAATGTATAAAATTGCTCCTTGCATTAAGATTTTTCTTATTTTTCTTGCTTCAGAGGCATAAAGGGCTGGTTTAACAAAATAATATACTTGTAAAATTGTCATAACTACCCCAGATTGTACGCTTATAAATAGACAAAGTCTTAAATATGCATAAAAAATATCTGTAGGTTGGTTACTTACAAAGTGTGTGAATCCTTTTGGAATCAATATAAAAAGCAAAGTTTCTTTGTAACAGAAGGTTAGAATAAAAATTAAGCATATTGTAAAACCAATATATAGTGCTCTAAATTTTAATTCATTGAAATATTTAATATAAACGTCTACCATTTTAATTACAAGTTGGTTTTTTTTGGTATTTCTTTTATTAGTACACATGTTATGAAAAATATAAATTATTCTTTTTATGATTTTAAATATAGATTATACGACTGTGAGGTTTGGTATCAATCCACAAGTTTAAAAACACTTCGTTATTGGCTTTCAATTTTACCTGTTAAAGATTTTAATTTAAAATCTTTACCTACAAGGCGTAAAAGATTTACTCTTCTTAGATCCCCGCTAGGTAATAAAATATCTAAAGATCAGTATGAAGAAATTTCTTATTGTGGATTTTTATCGTTACGCAGTGCAAATCCAGGAAAAATTTTAGGATTTTTAGGTTTACTCCTTAAACCTATAGGGGTTAAGGTTAAAATTAGAGTCGGCATCGGTGTAGGGAGATAGTTCAATCGGCAGAACATTGGTCTCCAAAACCAAAGGTTGGGGGTTCAAGTCCCTTTCTTCCTGTTGATTAATTCTTGTTTCCATTTTTTAATCTTAATATGGAAACGATTAATTAATCTTGGTATATCAGTAAAAAACAAAAGTCCTACAAATAATATAATTAATAAAGAAGAGATATTAAATTTCATATTTATAAAATTATGGAGTCTAGCCAAGATGGTAAGGCGCCCGTTTTTGGTGCGGGGAACGTAGGTTCGAGTCCTGCGACTCCAGGCCAAGGTGGTGGAAATGGTATACACGCTGGGTTTAGGTTCCAGTCCTATACGGTTAGGGGTTCAAGTCCCCTCTTTGGTAATGCCATCTATAAATCAATTATTACGTAAAGCAAGATCTTTAAAAAGTTCCAGTCTTGAAGGTTGTCCTCAAAAACGTGGTATTTGTCTTAAACTTTTTATTAGATCTCCTAAAAAACCTAATTCAGCTAGACGTCGTGTAACACGTCTTAAATTGTCGAACAAATTTAAATTGACAGCATATATCCCGGGTCAAGTAAATAGTTTACAGGAGCATTCGCATGTTCTTGTAAGAGGTGGTAGGGTTCCTGATTTACCTGGTGTTAATTATCATTTAATTCGTAATAAACTTGATTTAGCTGGTTTAGGTAATCGAAAAAATGCTCGTTCTAAATACGGTACAAAAAAGAGAAAGTTATGGTAAAATCTGATATTATATTACAACCCTGTTTAATTAAAATAAGAAATTTACTTATACGGGATGGTAAAAAATCAAAAGCAGATCGTTTATTGGTTTCTACTTTTTCATTTTTAGAAAAATCTTATCCTGGGGAAAGTAGATCTATTTTTTATCGTGCCATTTCAAATGTACAACCAATAGTGGGTGTTCGCCTTAAAGAACGTCGTGGTCGTAAAAAAACTTCAAATAAAGTGTCTTATTTACCATATTCTATTTCTGCAGCAAGAAGCCAAAATATAGGAATACGATCTTTAATTAAAGCTAGTCGTCGTCATTCTTCTAAATTGTATTATATAAATTTAGCTGAGGAATTTATTTTGGCTTCTCAATTTAAAGGTCAAGCTATTAAAATAAAGCTTCATATTCATGAACTTGCTAAGAAAAATAGTGATTTTTCTCATTTTCGTTGGAATTAATAATGTATCCTATTCAATATTGTTCGCTTACTGTATTAATATTTTTGATTGGTGTAAGTGGTGTTGTTTTGAATCGTACCAATCTTTTATCGGTACTAATCTCCTTAGAACTTGCTCTTTTATCCGTAAGTTTAAATTTTATTATTTTTTCCATTTATTTAGATGATATTATAGGACAAGTTTTTGCTCTTTTTATTTTATGTATTGCAGCTTGTGAATCTTCAATTGGTTTAGCTATTATTTTAGTTTATTATAGAGTTCGTGGTAGTATTAGAATTGATCATGCTTCTTTAATAAAATCATAAAATTTCTATAGTTAGCTTCTATGATGAAATTGGTAGACATGTAAGATTCAAAATCTTTTGTTAAAAACGTGCTGGTTCAAGTCCGGCTAGGAGTATAAAATGATTCATGTAGAAAGTTTTGTTAAGGTAGTTGATAATTCTGGGGCTAAAATGGCCAAATGTATTAAAGTAAAATCTAAATCAGGACACTCCTTTGCTCGTGTCGGTGATATTGTAGTAGTTTCTATTCAGAGTTTACGTCCGTATTATGGTAAAGATAAAATTAAAATCAAAAAATCAGATGTTATGTTAGCTGTGGTAGTTCAGACAAAGTTTTCTTTTAATTCTAAACAATATAGATTTTTAGGGTTTGATTTAAATTCCGTTGTTTTAATTACTCAAAAAAAAAAAAGCTATTGGTACAAGAATTTTTTCTGTTTTACCTCGTTCATTACGTGGAATAAAATGGTCTAAATTGGCTACTATATCCAAAGCATTAATTTAATGTATATTTTTTCTAATCATTATCATGAGGTTATTCAATCTGATTTTTTATTGGTACAACCTTCAATTGGATTATATAGTTTTCCGAATATTAATAAAATAGTAATTAGTTTAGGAAGTGATATACAATCAGAAGATAAAATTTTATCTTCTCTTTGTTTTTTAGATCTTTTAGGATGTCAAAAACCTTTTTTAACACGAATTAGAATATCTTCAAAATCTAAATTTTTAAATAAAGGTTCTGTAATTGGAGGTAAATCTACTTTAAGACGGTCTTCCATATATTCATTTTTGCATAAAATTCTATTTGGATTTTTACCTAAAGTTCGTCAATTTGAAGGATTACCTTTGTTAAAACACCCTAAAACTTTTAGTTTTATTGTTCAAGATCTTTTTATTTTTGAAGATTTAAGTTTTTTGTTCTCTTTTTTTGAAGATTTAGGTCCATTGTTTATTGATTTTACTTTTTATTCAAAAAATATAGAACAAACATTTTTTTTTAATTCGAAGTTTCCAATTTTGTATTCGCGAAAGTAACTCAGTTGGTAGAGTGTAAGCTTGCCATGCTTAAAGTCGAGGGTTCAAATCTCTTCTTTCGCTAAAAGAGTTTCAATTTTTTATTATTACTTATGTTAGTACAAGCTGCTAAACTTGTAGGTGCTGGTCTTGCGACTATTGGTCTTGCCGGTGCTGGTGTTGGAATTGGTACTGTGTTTGGTGCTCTTGTTTTAGGTACTTCACGTAATCCTTCTTTGAAAGATGAGCTTTTTCGTATTGCTATTCTTGGATTCGCGTTAACTGAAGCTATTGCTTTATTTGCGTTGATGATGGGTTTTTTGATTCTTTTTGCTCTTTAAGATTATTAAATTAATCCATCTTTAATTTTTTTTTTTAAGATTACTTTTTAAAATACAAATATGAATAAATTTGTATTGTAAATTTATTATTTTATTTTGTATTTGAATTTTATTATAGAATTTTTCATTTATATAACACCCATATATATTATTATTTATTAAATTTATAATATTATTTATATCTTTATATTGTAAAATACCAACATTGTTTCCTATTATTGTTTTTATATTTATATGTTTCATATTGGAGGTTGAAAGCTTAGTTATTTTTAAATTTTTAAAAGTTTGTTTTAGTTTTATAATTTGATTGTTTTTTATATTAGCCCAGTTAATAATAATAAAAAAATTTTTTCTTTACTCAAAAATTTAAGTTTTAGTTTTTTTGTAAATATTTCTTAATTTTTTCATTTTTAAAAGCTATTATACACAATTTTAGTTTTAATGGGAAGTTTATTACTTCCATTTTTTAAAGCTTCCTTACCTTCTTTTTTTGGAATTCCTGCTAAAATAAAAATAGGTTTCCCAGGATTAACTCGTCCAATCCATAATTCTACTTTACCTTTACCTTTACCTATTCTTGAGGAGGATGCCTTATGACTAATTCCCAAATCAGGTAATAAACAAATTCTTAGTTGACCTTTACGCTTTAATTTACGCCTAATACTTTGTCTTGCTGCTTCTAATTGTCTTCCTGTTAGATGACCTGATTCTAGAGCTATTGTTATAATGGTTGATTTTGGTTCTAGATTTTGATTTGTATTTTTTATTTTGTCTGATTTTCGAGGTTTGAAGAATTTTTGAAATTTTATTTTTTTTGGTTGTAAAAACATATTTAATTTTTTTTTCTTTTTTTTTGATTAGGGCATACCCATACTTTAAAACCTACACTACCGTAAGCTGTTTGGGTATCTTTAAAAATAGCTTGAATAGGTGTTTGGATTTGTTGTAATTGTAAACGTCCTAACTGATATTTCCATTTTATACTTCGTCCTTTAGGTTTATGGGAGTATCTTCCGTGTATATAAATACGTAGTCCTTCAATTTTATGTTTTGATACAAACGAATTAAAACCTTCTTTTAAAAATTTAAGAAATTCAAAATGTCTTTTTCTTTTTTGTTTACTTCGAAGTTGTTTTATTAAAAAAAAACTTAAGCTAAGAGCACTAGCTTTACCTTGTGCTACTAAGTTTATTAGTTGAAGTCCTGCACGTGCGTAAGGGTATTTTGTAATATTAAATCTTTTTATGTAAAAACTTATTTTTTGTCTTACAATTTTAGGTACTTCTCTGGTATATGTTTTAATTCGTTTAATTTTAAATTTAATTTTTTTGCAACCTGTTAATTTTTGGATTATTGGTTGTACTTTCTTAAATCGGAAAGCTAATTGTGGCCAAGAAGCACTCTTTTTAGTTTTTTTTTTAGTAGCTCTTTTTCTTTTAAAACGTTTATTTTTAGCTGTAGGATGTAAATGAATTAATTTCAATTCTATAAGAATAAAATCATGAAAACGACTTAATTTTAATTCATCAATATAGATTGGGGTATTACGCGCACAAGCTTGTAATAATTTAGTAATCTGTATATTTAAATGGTGAAATTGTGCATGATTCCAATGAGCGCATCCTTGAGATGCGCCATAATCTGGACGAAGGCTGGATGGATGTGTTTGTTGTGCTATCATGTATTTTTTTTTACGTATTTTTTTTTTTTTTGTGCATTATAATTTTTTCTACTTGGAGAAAACTCACCTAGTTTATGCCCTACTATTTCTTGGGTGATTAATTTTGTAGTTACTTTTTGTCCGTTATGGATTTTAATTTTTGTTCCTACAAGAGGAGGTAAAATAGTTGAACGACGTGACCAGCAAATTTTTTTTATTTTTAAGTATTTAAGTACACTTAATTCGATATAAGGTAATTTCCATTTAGATCTTGGCATATAATTATAATTTTAGATGTTTAGTTTATTTTCCTTTGGTAGGTTTACCCCATGGTGTTACAGATGGACGTCCTCCTGATGTTTTTCCTTCCCCCCCCCCATGTGGGTGATCTACCGGATTTATAGCGACTCCTCTTACAATGGGTCGGAATCCGAGCCAACGTGTTTTTCCTGCTTTTCCAATTTTTATTAAATGGTGGTTTTGATTGGATACAATACCCAAACACGCGATAGTATTTAGGTTAAACCATCTATATTGTCCTGATTTTAGTCGTACTTGCCCAAAATTATGTGTTTTTTGTAACAATTGACCAAAAGCACCTGGTGCTCTTATTATTTGTCCTTTCCCTCCGGGTTTGTTACATAGATTATGAATTAAACTTCCAGTTGTAATATTTTGTAAATATTGACTATATCCATTTTGTCCTTGATCTGATCGTGATCGAATTATATCCCCCTTTTTTATATTAGTTGTTGCTAGAATATAATTATGTTGTTTATTATCTGGGTCAAAAATACGTCCTAAAAAAGCAGATCGATTTGGATCGTATTCTAATCCTATTACAATACCTTTTGTTGAAATACGAGTAAAATCTACATTACGATATAATCTGGAATGCCCTCCTCCTCGGTGCCAAACAGTAATTTTACCTTGATTATTTCGTCCAGTAGATTTTATTTTTGGTGAAGTTTTTGATTTTAATTTTTTATCTTTAATAAAAATTGTATTTAATTTTGATTTAATTCTCATATTTTTATAATATGTCTTATATTGCTGGTAAAGCTCTTTCTGAAAATAAAATGTTGGTTAAAGCTTTATCCCATATTTTTGGGATTGGTTTTTATCAATCTAAAATTGTATGTCAAAAAGCAGGTTTAAGTCCAGATGCCCGTCTTAGGGATTTGAATTTAGATCGTAAAAAAGAATTTATTTCTTTTGTAGAAGGATTACCTCTTGTTTTAGGTAAAGATTTATCTCGATTTAATAAAGATCATATTCGTCTTTTAAAACGTATTAATTGTTATCGTGGTATAAGGCATCGTAAAGGTTTACCGGTTCGTGGACAACGTACCCATACTAATTCAAAACCTCGCAAAATTCTTAAATTTTAATTGTCTTAGTAATCGCAATATAAGGAATATATAAAATTTTTAATATAAATTAATAAAATGTCTTATAATAAAAAAGCTTTTCTTTTTATTTATTCTTCAAGGAGAAATCTTTTTTGCAGTTTAATTGATCCAGTTTTTAAAAAAGTAATAATTAGTTGGTCTTTAGGAAGTTTAGAAAAAGTTAAATGGAAAAAATCAATTTCTCTTGGCAGTTCCCATATAGGAGAATTTTTGTCTGAAAAACTTACCCAATTGGGTTATAATAGTATTTTTATTTATTCACGTGGTTTAGGGAAGGGTAATATTTCTTTTATTCGATCTATTACTAAATCAGGCTTACATCTAATATGTTTTATTGAAAATACAGAATTATCGCATAATGGTTGTCGTCCTTCTAAATTACGTAGGAAAAAAAACAAGACTCATCGTAATGATAATATGTTAGAAAATAAGAAGAAGTGACTGAGGGGTTAAAAGTGGCAGATTGTAAATCTGTTGGTTATTCCATCGTAGGTTCAAATCCTACCTTCTTCTTAGGAATTAGGGTGTTTTAAAATATTGTGAAATCTTTATCAACAAGTCAACGCCATCCTTTTCACCTTGTTGATCCGAGTCCTTGGCCTTTAGTGGCTGCTTTAGGTGCTTTAAATCTTACATTTGGTGGAGTGATGTATTTACATAATTATAGTGGTGGTGGTAAACTATTGTCTCTTGGTGTGTTGACAATTTTGTTTGTGATGTTTACTTGGTGGAGGGATATTATCCGTGAAGCTTCTTTTGAGGGTCAGCATACTCTTGCAGTTCAAGATGGTCTTCGTATGGGTATAATTCTTTTTATTATTTCTGAGGTTATATTTTTTTTTGCTTTTTTTTGGGCTTTTTTTCATTCCTCTTTAGCTCCTACTTTTAATATTGGGGGCGTTTGGCCACCTAAAGGTATTCAAGTTATTAGTCCTTGGGGATTACCTCTTTTAAATACTTTTCTTTTATTATCTTCTGGTGCTAGTGTTACTTGGGCTCATTATGCTATTGTTGCAGGTAGTCGTGGGCAATCTTTGATTTCTCTAGTTGTAACTTTATTTTTTGCAATTAGTTTCACTTTATTACAGGTTATAGAATATTTTAATGCTCCTTTTGGTATATCTGATGGTATTTATGGGTCTTGTTTTTATTTAGCTACAGGTTTTCATGGTTTTCATGTTATTGTTGGTACTATTTTTTTAGCTATTTGTGGTCTAAGGCTTTATTTTCATCATTTTAGTCGTGAACACCATTTTGGTTTTGAGGCTGCTGTATGGTATTGGCATTTTGTTGATGTGGTTTGGTTATTTCTTTTTGTAACCATTTATTGGTGGGGATCTTAATAACATTATGGTACAAAGTCCATTAGAACAGTTTCAAATTTTACCTATTTTTAGTCTTGGCCTTGGTCCAATCGATATTTCGATCACAAATGCCATGTTAACTACTATTTTAATACTTGGTTTCAGTTTTCTTCTTCTATATTCTTTGTCTTTTTACAGATTAGGTTTGGTACCTGGTCGTTGGCAATTATTATTTGAATCTTTATATACTATAACTACTGGTTTAGTATGGGATAGTATTGGTCAAAGAGGTCAAAAATATTTCCCTTTTATTTTTGTTTTATTTAGTTTTATTTTAATGGCTAATATCTCAGGTTTAATTCCTTATACTTTTACTATTACGAGTCATTTAATTCAAACTTTAGTATTAGCCATTATGGTTTTTTTAGGAGTTATTATTATTTGTGCGTCTACTCACGGTTTTCATATGCTTAGCTTATTTTTACCTGGTGGTACTTCTTTAGTATTAGCTTTTTTATTAGTTCCTATTGAATTAGTATCATATATTTTTAAACCTTTAAGTTTAGCTGTTCGTCTTTTTGCTAATATAATGGCTGGTCATACCTTGTTGAAGGTTATTGCAGGTTTTGCTTGGGCTATAATAGGAAGTGGGGGATTTCTTCTAATTGCTCATATTTTACCTTTAGTCGTTTTAATTATTCTATTTGGTTTAGAATTAGCTGTGGCTCTCATTCAGGCTTATGTTTTTACCATTTTAACGACTATTTATATTAATGATGCTATTGTTCTTCATTAATTATAAAATATTTTGATTCGGTATATTTTATTCTCATTTTATAATCATGATATGAGAGCATTTTTAGCTCAGTTGGATAGAGCGGCGGTTTTCTAAACCGATGGACGTAGGTTCAAGCCCTATAAGATGTTTCGGATGAATTTTGCTATTTTTTTTCAAAACGATATAGAAACTTTTTTTCCTGAATTATTTCTTGCTTTATCCTTATTGGTAGTTTTAATTCATGGTAGTTTTCAAGTCACTGCAGTAGCTTCGTTATATACTTATTTAAGTCCCATTATAGTAAGGTTGACTTCTTTGGTTTTAGTTTTGAGTTTGGCTTTAGTAATTAATAATCCTGTAGTTAGTCATTCTATATGGTCAGCCACTTTTGTTCATGATGAATTAAGTACAGGATCTAAATCTATTGTTCTTTTAGCTTTACTATTTTGTGTTTTGGTTTGTTCATCTTATCTTTTTTCAGCTCGTATTAGATCATATGAGATTTTTGTATTTTTTTTGGCTATTGGGTTGGCAATATGTCTTCTAATTTCATCTTATGATCTTCTTTCTGTTTATCTTTCGATTGAACTTTTAAGTTTGATTTTTTATACTTTAGCTTGTTGGAAAAGAGATTCATCTTTTTCTGCAGAAGCAGGTTTGAAATATTTTGTTTTAGGCGCATTAGCTTCATCCTTTTTTCTTTTTGGTTCTTCTTTAATTTATTTCACAATAGGTACAACTAGTTTTCCAGTTTTATTTATATTAACAGAAAATATAAAATTTTCTGATTTGCTTTTTTCTTTAGCTTGTACTTGTATTGGTTCTAGTTTACTATTTAAGTTGGGTGTTGCTCCTTTTCATATATGGGTTGCAGATGTTTATGAAGGTTCACCTACTGTTGTAAGCCAAATTTTTGCTATTATCCCAAAATTAGGTGTTCTTGTTGTTCTTTCTCGTTTATCCTCTATGGTAGATACACCTACTTGGGAAAGTCTATTTTGTGTTTGTGGTAGTTTTAGTCTTTTTATTGGTTGTATTGGTGGTTTAGGTCAAATTAAATTAAAACGACTTTTAGCGTATAGTGGTATTGGTCATATGGGTTTTATTTGTTTATCATTAGCTAATTTAAATTTAGAGAGTGGTCAAGCTTTATTTTTTTATATTTTAATTTATATAATTACTTTATCTTTTATATGGACTTATGTATTATATTTAGAACCTGTAAAAAAATCATTATCTTTGATTCATTCTGTAGGTCTTTTTCAATGTAATCCTATTTTAGCTTTAATAATAGCTTTTGTATTATTTTCTATATCAGGTATTCCTCCTTTAGGGGGATTTTTTGCTAAATTTAATATTTTTGTTGCAATAATTGACTCATTCTACTACGGTCTTTCTATTTTTGCTGTTTTGGCAAGTGTCCTTTCTGCTATTTATTATATTCGTATTGTTAAAATTTTATATTTTGAACGTCCTAAAATTTGGGTATATTTTCCCCAAATATCAAAAGCTCAAGCAATATTATTATCGGTATCTAGTATGTTTTTAATTTTTTTTGTTTTAAATCCTAATTTTTTTTATTTGTTTTCTTATAAAATGAGTTTGAGTTTAATAGTGTGATAAGAAATTTTTTCTAATTATATATCAAATGTCTTTTGTTCAACGTGAATTAAATTTTCATATTATAGACTTGTCTATAATTTGGTCTTGGTGTTCTAGGTGGTTGTTTTCGACTAATCATAAAGATATTGGAACCCTTTATTTAATTTTTGGTGGTTTTGCTGGAGTTTTAGGTACAGCTATATCTGTTTTAATTCGTTTAGAGTTAGCTAGTCCTGGTAATCAAATTTTAGGAGGTAATCACCAGCTTTATAACGTTATTGTCACAGCACATGCTTTTTTGATAATTTTTTTTATGGTTATACCTATTTTAATTGGTGGTTTTGGTAATTGGTTTGTTCCTTTAATAATTGGAGCACCAGATATGGCATTTCCAAGAATAAATAATATTAGTTTTTGGCTATTACCACCTTCTTTAATTCTTCTTTTGGCTTCTTCATTAGTTGAAGCTGGGGCGGGTACCGGTTGGACTGTATATCCTCCATTAAGTGGAATTCAAGCCCATTCAGGACCTTCGGTAGATTTAGCTATTTTTAGTTTACATCTTTCAGGTGCAGCGTCTATTCTCGGTGCAATTAATTTTATTACTACAATTTTTAATATAAGAGCTCCAGGTATGGCTATACACCGTTTACCTCTTTTTGTATGGTCGGTTTTAATTACTGCTTTTCTTCTTCTTTTATCTTTGCCAGTTTTAGCTGGGGGTATTACTATGTTACTGACTGATCGTAATTTTAATACTTCTTTTTTTGACCCTGCAGGTGGTGGTGATCCTGTTTTATACCAACATTTATTTTGGTTTTTTGGACATCCAGAGGTTTATATTCTTATTCTTCCGGGTTTTGGTATTGTTAGTCATGTAGTTTCAACTTTTTCAAAAAAACCTGTTTTTGGTTATTTAGGTATGGTTTATGCTATACTTGCGATTGGTATTTTAGGTTTTATCGTATGGGCACATCATATGTTTACTGTAGGTTTAGATATTGATACTAGAGCTTATTTTACTGCAGCAACTATGATTATTGCAGTTCCTACTGGAATTAAAATTTTTAGTTGGATTGCTACTTTGTGGGCAGGATCTATTGATTTAAAAACACCTATATTATTCGCTATTGGTTTTCTTTTTTTATTTACTGTTGGTGGGTTAACTGGAGTTGTTTTAGCTAATTCTGGTATTGATATTGCATTACATGATACTTATTATGTTGTAGCTCATTTTCATTATGTTCTTTCTATAGGAGCAGCTTTTGCAGTTTTTGCTGGTTTTTATTATTGGGTAGGTAAAATTACTGGTTTAGCTTATCCTGAAATTTTAGGTCAAATTCATTTTTATTTAATATTTTTAGGGGTTAATCTAACTTTTTTTCCTATACATTTTTTAGGTTTAGCTGGTATACCAAGACGTATTCCTGATTATCCTGATGCTTATGCTGGTTGGAATTCTGTTGCATCTTTTGGTTCTATTTTATCTGCTGTAGCGACTTTTTTCTTTTTTTTTGTCGTTTATTTGACTTTTACTGAAGGTCGTCCTATTAATAGATCTAACCAATGGTCATAAAATTTTGTTTTTAAAGTATTCCGAAGATAGCTATTTCTCAATAGCTTAGGGGTTAATGTGTCACTTAATAAGGTCGATTTTATAATATATAATATCGGAGGTTCAAATCCTCCTCACATTAAATGTCTAAATTTATTTAATAAGGCCTATAACTCAGGGGTAGAGTATACGCCTGATAAGCGTAAAGTCAGTAGTTCAAATCTACTTAGGCCTACATGTTTGAAAAAAGTATAAAAACTTTAGATTTCTCTCAAATACCTGAATTATTTTGGCCTGGGATTCCTATTTTTTTAGGAGTATATTTGGTTGGTCACGGTATTCATTTATTGGCTGAGGTTTGTTCAGGTTCTACTCTTAATAATGAGCCTGACAAATCCAGCAATAAAGATATCGATAAAAATCCTCAGGAATCCTCCCCTGAGTCATCCCCTGAATTTGACAGTGAGGATGAAGAAGAGAGGCTTATTAGATATTTTGAGCTAAAAACCACCCCCGATGAGGAGGAAAGGATTGCAAAATATAATAAGATGATAGAGGAGACGAATCGAGAAATCGATAAACTCCGTCAACAGATTTATACCCAGGAACATCCGGACCTGGGCCAAAGTGGTGACGGTGGTGATGATGATAATAATAAATTTAATCTGATTAAATTTATTATTGAAAAAATCACCTCTAATATCGATTGTTTTTCTGGTATTCTTGTAAATGTGTTGCCTGACTTTATCGTATCTACGATAGGGCTTTTTTTACCTTTACCTTTTGTGTTATGCAAGAAGGTTTTTCTATTGTATAGAAAAATGGGTTATTTGATTGTTCGAGCCACAGGTATCGAATTTTATAATGTATTTTTACCTAAATGGACAAAATATGTTATTTTTAAAAATAATTTCCCTATTGCATTTCTTTTAGGTAAAGCTGTAATTGGTTTATTCTATTTTGTGCTTGGTTATGGTCTTTTGTATATGTATCTTTGAATTGGATACTACTACATAATTGTTCTGTCGTATAGCTCAGTTGGTAGAGCATTGGATTTTTAATCCAGTGGTCCAGGGTTCAAGCCCCTGTATGACTATATAATGTTAACCTTAATTAACATTTTTAATTGCTATTTTTATGCCTCAATTTGATCATATTAGTTTTTTTAACCAAGTTTTTTGGTTAGTTATTTTATTTTGTAGTTTTTATTTTTGTACAGTATGGTTTAGTCTTCCTTTGTTAGCAAGTAGTTTGAAGGCTCGTCGTAAAAAGGAAGTATTAGAATCAATAATGGTTTTAAATTATAACAAAAATTTAAAATATTCTCGTCCTTTATCCAATCATAATAAAGTACGAGTTACAAAGCTTTCAGGTTTTAGTTTATCTGCTAGTTCTGGGTTTTATGTTTTTTTTTAATTAATGTCCGTATATTTTATAAATCATTTAACTACTCTTCTTCCCTTACGCAGTTATTATATCTTCGATAAAGAAATTATTATTATGGTTGATAAAAAAGATCTTTTTTATTGTTTATCTTTTTTAAAATACCATACAAATACCCAGTTTAAAATTTTGACTTGTATTTCTGGAGTGGATTATCCTGAAAAATATGATCGTTTTGAGATCGTTTACGATTTATTAAGTTTGAGTTTTAATACTCGTATTCGTATTAAAACTCAAACTAAAGAAGTTGAGCCTATTTCTTCTATTGTTAGTATTTTTTCTGGAGCAAATTGGTGGGAAAGAGAAATTTGGGATTTATTCGGAGTTTTTTTTTCTTCTCACCCAGATCTTCGTCGTATTCTAACAGATTATGGTTTTGAGGGTCATCCAATACGAAAAGATTTTCCATTATCTGGTTATTCTGAACTTAGATATGATGAAGAGCAAAAACTTGTTATTTATGAAAATTTAGAGCTTGGTCAGGAGTTTCGGGCTTTTAATTTTCATACTCCTTGGTCTAATTAATTGTTATTTAGGGCTTGTTTATAATTTTTATGTCAAGATGGAATGTTAATACTCTAACAGCGTGGTTTGACTCTCATATTATTGATTATCCCACTGCAATAAATTTAAATTATACTTGGAGTTTTGGTTCAGCTGCTGGCTTTTGTCTTGCTATTCAAATTTTAAGTGGAACTTTTCTTGCTATACATTATACAGGTGAAATTAATTATGCTTTCTCCAGTGTAGAATACATTATACGTGATGTAAATAATGGCTGGTTAATTCGTTATTTACATGCAAATGGAGCATCTTTTTTTTTTATTGTTGTATATTGTCATTTATTTCGTGGTTTATATTATGGTTCTTTTAATGAACCTCGTCAATTTTTATGGTGGTCTGGTATTGTTATTTTTTTATTGATGATAGCGACTGCTTTTTTGGGTTATGTTTTACCTTGGGGTCAAATAAGTTTTTGGGGTGTTACTGTAATTACTAATCTCTTTTCCATTATTCCTGTTTATAGTGGGACTTTTGTTATATGGCTTTGGGGTGGTTATACAGTAGGAAATCCAACTTTAAATCGTTTTTATAGTTTACATTATATTTTACCTTTTGTTATTGCTGGTTTAGTTTTTGTTCATCTGGGTTTATTGCATAAAGATGGTTCTAATAATCCAATAGGAATTAAAAATAAATTAGCTAATTTAGATTTTTATCCTTATTTTTATGTTAAAGATTTAGTAGGTTTTTTTTGTTTTACTTGCTTTTTTTATCTTTTTTTTACTTTTTATATACCTAATTATTTAGGTCATCCAGATAATTATATCCCGGCTGATTCTATTAAAACACCTCTACATATTGTTCCTGAATGGTATTTTCTTCCTTTTTATGCAGTTTTAAAAGCAATTCCCCATAAAACTGGAGGTATTTTAGCTATAGGTGGTGCAATTTTTATTTTTTTTCTTATTCCATTTTTAAATCGTCCTGGTATTAGAAGTGGTAATTTTCGTCCTATTTATGAATTTTTTTTTTGTGTTTTTGCCGGTAATTTTTTTATTTTAATTTGGTCAGGCGCGTGTCCTTCAAATGATGAATTCTTTGAATTATGTAATAGGATTCTTACTGCATTTTATTTTCTTTTCTTTTATATCAGTAATTATACTTCAGGTATTTGGGAAAAGGATTTTAATCGTATTCTATTAAAAAAATGAAAATAGTGCGTAGTATAACTTTTTTTTCAGATGGAAGTTCTTCTTTTTTAAGTCGTCCCTATCTCTGTACTTCACTTTTTTTTAATATACAATTACATGATGTAGATAATCATTCATTTTGGTCAGGCCATAAGGTAAAAGATCAAACTCAAGTTTCTGCTTTTGTTTCTACCTTTTTCGAAGTAAATCGTATTTTGGAAAAAAAAAATTCTTTATAATTATAATTTTATACCTATGAAAAAACCCTCAGATTTAAAACCCCCCTCAAATTCAAAAAAAAAATTAGATTATGATTCTATTGAGGATTATGTTATTGTTTTTACTAGCGCAGTGTGTCTTACAATTTTATATTTTGAGAATGGTGAAATGGATGCAGCCAACCCTTGGCAGTTAGGTTTTCAAGATCCTGCCACTCCTATTATAGAAGGTATTATTTATTTTAATAACCAATTAATATTTCTTATGATTGTTGTTGGTAGTTTTGTTTGTTGGATATTATACCGTGCTTTAACTTTATTTAATAAGGATATTCATCCAACACCTATTATTTTTACGCATTCGACTGATTTGGAAGTAGTTTGGACTATTACTCCAGCTTTAATTCTTATAATTATTGGTTTTCCTTCTTTTGCTCTTCTTTATTCTATAGGTGAGATAATTGATCCTTCTATTACTTTGAAAGTCGTAGGACATCAATGGTATTGGTCTTATGAATATTCAGATTATCTTTCTTGGTCTGATAATAATAAATCTATTCTTTTTGATTCTTATCTTATTCCCGAGGAGGATCTTTCTATTCCAAAACCATATGGCCCTAAAGCAAAAGTTGGTACTGTTTTGCGCTTATTAGAAGTAGATAATCGTGTTATTCTACCTGTTAATACACATATTAGAGTTTTAGTTACATCAGCTGATGTTTTACATTCTTGGGCTGTTCCTAGTTTAGGTGTAAAAGTTGATTCTTGTCCTGGTAGATTAAATCAGATTTGTCTTTTTTTAAAACGTAAGTCAGTTTTTTATGGTCAATGTAGTGAAATTTGTGGAGTTAATCATGGTTTTATACCTATTGTGGTTCAATCAGTTAGTATGGAAAATTATATTAGTTGGATTGGGAAAAGATTAAAAGAAGATTAATGTCAATTTTATCTTTTCTTTTAATCTTTTTATTTTTTGGTCTAGTAATTCTAAGTTTTATTCCATCAACCCAAAAAATATTACTTAAACAATTTGCTTTAAGTATTTCTTCATTAGCTTTTGTATTATCTTTATTACTTTGGGTTAAATTTGATCAATCGACTTCAGATTTTCAATTTGTAATTGAATCTTTATGGTTACCTATATTGAATATTAATTTTATTTTAGGAGTTGATGGAATTTCTCTTTTTTTTATTCTACTTACAACTTTAATTTTTCCAATTTGTTTTTTAGCTTCTTGGTCTTCTATTAAAACAGATTTAAAATCTTATTTGATTTGTTTTTTAAGTATAGAAATTATTTTAATTTTAGTTTTTACTAGTTTGGATCTTTTACTTTTTTATATTTTTTTTGAAACTGTTTTGATTCCTATATTTTTAGTTATTGGGTTATGGGGTTCACGTCAGCGTAAAGTTCGTGCTGCTTATTTTTTCTTTCTTTATACATTATTAGGTTCTTTATTTATATTATTAGGTGTTGTTTATATTTATCATTTTGTTGGAACAACAAATTATGAAGTTTTGTTAAGTTTAGATATTACTATATCTGATCAGTGTTGGTTATGGCTTGCTTTTTTTGCTTCTTTTGCTACAAAAGTCCCTATACTTCCCGTTCATATTTGGCTTCCTGAAGCTCATGTAGAAGCTCCTACGGCAGGTTCTGTTATTTTAGCAGGAATTCTTTTAAAATTAGGTACATATGGCTTTTTACGCTTCTCATTAGCCTTATTTCCTTTGGCTACTATTTATTTTACTCCTTTAGTATTTAGTATTAGTCTTTTAGGTGTTGTTTATACTTCTTTAACGGCAATTCGCCAAACTGATCTTAAACGTTTAATTGCTTATACTTCGGTAGCACATATAAATTTGGTAATAATTGGTTTATTCACAGCAGGGGGTTTGGGTATTGAAGCAGGAATTATTCAGTCATTAAGTCATGGTTTTGTTTCTTCTGCTCTTTTTTTAGCTATTGGTGTTGTTTATGATCGTTGGCATACTAGAGTAGTTCAATACTACGGAGGATTGGTTCATACAATACCTATTTTTATTATTATTTTTTTATTTTTTACTATAGCGAATTTAGGGTTACCCGGAACTAGTAGTTTTGTTGGAGAATTTCTTATTTTGATTTCAGCTTTTCAGGCTAATACTTTAGCCTGTTTTTTAGGGGCAACTTCTATAATTTTTAGTGGTGCATATTCCTTATGGTTATTCAATCGTATAGCTTATGGGAATTTAAAAATAGCAGGTTTTGATCTTAATTTACGTGAATTTCTTACTTTTTTACCTTTAATTATAGGAACTTTAGTTATGGGTATTTATCCAAATCCTTTTATTCAGCCTATTCACGCTAGTATTAATCATTTAGTAGCCGGTTTTTAATTATTATATAATGATATAATTTGGCTTTTAAATGGTTGGGTTCTTTTCGTCTAGCGGTTAGGACATTGCTCTTTCACGGCAAAGACGCGGGTTCAACTCCCGTAGAGAACACTTCCTACATGTATTTAAATATTGTTTTTTTACCGTTATTAGGTTCCATCGCAACAGGTTTTTTTGGCCGTTTTTTAGGTGGAAAGGGAGCGAGTCTTGTGAGTACATTTTGTGTGGGTTTAAGTTTTTGTTTAAGTGGTATTGTTTTTTATGAAGTTGGTTTAGCTGGTAGTGCATGTTATATTCGTCTTATAACTTGGCTAGACGTAGATATTTTTCATGCTGATTGGGGGTTTTGTTTTGATAGTTTAACTGTAGTAATACTATTAGTTGTTACTTTTGTTTCTACTTTAGTACATTTATATTCTACGGAATATATAAGAGAGGATCCACATATTTCCAGATTTTTGTCTTATCTTTCTCTTTTTACTTTTTTTATATTAATTTTGGTTACAGCAGATAATTTTATTCAAATATTTGTTGGATGGGAAGGTGTGGGTCTTTGTTCTTATCTTTTGATTAATTTTTGGTTTACTAGGATTCAAGCGAATAAAGCTGCTATTAAAGCTATATTGGTAAATCGTGTAGGTGATTTTGGTTTAGCTTTAGGTATTTTTGCTATTTTTTATTCTTTTGGAGCGGTGGATTATTCTACTGTTTTTGCATTAGTACCACAATTCGTTGATTTTACTTTATGTTTTATTCTTATCGAATTTAATGCTTTAACTTTTATTTGTATTTTTCTTTTTGTAGGAGCTATTGGTAAATCAGCTCAATTAGGTCTACACACATGGTTACCCGATGCCATGGAGGGTCCTACTCCAGTTTCTGCTCTTATTCATGCTGCTACTATGGTAACAGCAGGTGTTTTCCTTTTGGTTCGTTGTTCTCCTTTATTAGAATTTGCTCCAACTGTTCTATCGGTTATTAGTATTATTGGTGCTTTAACTGCTTTTTTTGCTGCTACAACAGCAATTGTACAAAATGATTTAAAGCGTGTTATTGCTTATTCTACTTGTAGCCAACTTGGTTATATGGTTTTCGCTTGTGGTTTATCTAATTATTCAGTTGCTGTATTCCATTTAGCAAATCATGCTTTTTTTAAAGCACTTCTATTTTTAGGAGCTGGTTCTGTTATTCATGCTATAGGTGATGAACAAGATATAAGAAAAATAGGTGGTCTACGTAGGATTTTACCTTTTACTTATGCTATAATATTAATTGGTTCTCTTTCTTTAATAGGAATACCATTTCTTACAGGATTTTATTCTAAAGATCTTATCTTAGAAGTAGCATATGCTAATTATAGTTTAGTTTCTCACTTTTCTTATTGGTGTGGTGTTTTAGCGGCTTCTTGTACTGCTTTTTATTCTATTCGTTTAATTAGTCTTTGTTTTCTTTCAAAACCAAATGGAAATCGTTTAATTTTATTATCAGCCTCTGAAAGTAGTTGGCCTATTGCTACTTCTTTAGGTATTTTAGCTATTCCTAGTATTTTTATTGGCTATATTGGCCGTGATCTTTTTGTAGGTTTAGGTACCAATTTTTGGTCAAATGCTATTTTTAATTTACCAACTACCATTAGTGCTCTAGATTTTGAATTCATACCTATTTTTTTTAAAATTTTGCCATTATTTTTTAGTATAACTGCAGGTATTTTATCTTTTATTTTTTACATTTATTATAATCATTTATTGTTTTCTTGTAAGATATCTTTTTCTGGAAGGAAATTATATACTTTTTTAAATCGTAAATGGTTTTTTGATAAAGTTTATAACGATATTATTGGTCAAAAAATTTTAAATTTTGGATATCATTTTACGTATAAAGCTATTGATAGGGGTTTAATTGAAAGTTTAGGTCCTTATGGGTTAATAACAGTAATTTTAGGTCAAGTTAACAAAACACGAAATTGGCATTCTGGTATTTTATATCATTATTCTCTTGTTATAATTTTTGGTATTTTCTTTTTATATGAGTCTTTTCAATTTATTTCTGAACTTAAATTTAATATTTTTTTAATTTTTGTTAGTTTAGCTTTATTTTAATTTATTTTTATTATGTCGTTGTATTATGAATATTCCTAAAATTTTAACATTTTCTTTCGTTGTATTTCTTTTTATTTGTAATTTTTCATAATCTAACCTATTAGTTTAGCTTTATTTTAATTTAGCTTTACTATGGTGTTAGATTATGTATATTTTTCAATTTTTGGGTCATTAATTTTAGGTTTATCCTTGAAGGTAGTAACAACTCAGAATCCTGTTTATTCTGTACTTTATTTGGTTTTAGTTTTTATTCTAAGTTCCATTTTTGTACTTAGTTTAGGGCTAGACTTTATAGCTTTGTTTTTTGTTTTAGTTTATGTTGGTGCTATTGCGGTTCTTTTTTTGTTTGTTGTTATAATATTAGATATTAAATTAGTAGAGTATCCTACACCTATTACATTTATTTTATTTTTTTTGTTAATTTTAGCTATATATATATCTAATTTTGGTTTTTTTAGATTAGGACAAATTTTAAATAATTATCCTGGATTTTATTCTTGGATTTTTGAAATTCCTAATTTATATATGGATTTCAAATATAAAGAATATCATATACCAAGAACTTATAGTCATTGTTTAGCTCTTAAATTTGATAATACTATGGATTATTGGTCATGTTTGTTTGCACTTGACTTTAAATTTCTTAAAATAAATTTTTGGTTAAATTCATTAGATTTTACAACTTCAGCAAAAAATTTAGGTCATGTCTTATATACTTACCATATAATTTTATTTATTATTGGTGGAATTATTTTATTAATCTCAATAGTAGGAGCTATTTCTTTAAGTCTTCAAGTTAATAAAACGGAATCTTTGACACGTCAACTTGGTCGTCAACCCAATAATGCGATTTTTCTTACAGTATCTAGTAAAACTAAAATAGATATTTTAACTTTTCGTGATTTAGAGGTATGGCCACCTATATCCTCTGATACAAAAGAAAATTCTTATTTTTCAAGTAAAGAATATTTAAAAAATGAGAATTTTTATTAATTCTTTATCTGTTTGGGTATCTCCTATTTCTAGTGTTTTGCAGACTTGTGAAGTTATATATGATTATATTCCTAGATTTTGTTATCATCAAAAATTAATAATTGCGGGTAATTGTCGTATATGTTTAGTGGAGATTAATAATTCTCTTAAACCACAAGCTTCTTGTGCTTTACCCTTAATAGCTAATATATTTATTTCTACTAATACTGCTTTAGTTAAAAAAGCTCGAGAAGCTGTAATAGAATTTATTTTATTAAATCATCCATTAGATTGTCCTATTTGTGATCAAGGTGGTGAATGTGACTTGCAAGATCAAAGTTTAAATTTTGGTTCAGATCGTAGCCGTTTTTTTTTTTTTTTTAAAACAACTATTTCGGATAAAATTTTAGGTCCTTTGGTTAAAACAGTTATAAGACGATGTATTTTATGTACAAGATGTATTCGTTATGCTATTAAAATTGGTGGTATTAAAGATATAGGAACTACTAATCGTGGAGGTAAGTCTGAAATTGGTTTATACATCTCTAAAATTTTAGAGATGGAATTATCTGGTGGTATTATTGAGTTATGTCCTGTAGGATGGGTTTTATCCTTATAAAAATATGTATTATTTTAATGAATATTATGCTATTTTAATTTTTTCTGGTATTAGTATTATTCTTGCTATTATTATTTTTGGAGCTTCTTATGCTTTAGCTATTGTTAAGTCTGATAGTGAAAAATTATCTTCATATGAATGTGGTTTTGACCCTTATGAAGATGCTAGGAATGCTTTTGATGTTCGTTTTTATTTAGTAGCTATTTTATTTTTACTTTTTGATATTGAAACTGTGTTTTTATTTCCTTGGGCCCTTTCTCTATCACAGCTACCCTCTTTGGCTTATTGGTCTATATTAGACTTTTTATTTGAATTAGTTATTGGTTTTATTTATGCTTGGAAAATTGGTAGTTTAGATTGGGAATGAGAGAAGTAGGTTTTGATTCAGATTTTAGACGTCGTCAATTTTTTTCTAAATACGAATCTAGACGAAATATTTTAAAATCAATTCTTTATTCACAAAATTTAAACTATAAAATAAGATGGTGGGCTCAATTAAATTTAAATAAATTACCAAGATCTAGTAGTATTTGTAGGGTTAAAAATCGATGTATTCAAACATCACGGTCTAAATCAGTTTTATCTAATTATAAATTATCACGATTACGTTTACGTCGTTTGGTTTCACGTGGATTATTTCCTGGTGTCCGTAAAGCTAGTTGGTAATAACAGTTTAATGATTTTATTTAAAGAAAAATATATATATGGGTTTAAAAAAAAGTGAATTTCAGTGTAAACTTCAACATTTTACTATTAATTTTGGTCCACAACATCCAGCAGCTCATGGTGTACTCCGTTTAATTTTAGAATTAAAAGGAGAGGTTGTTAAAAGAGCTGATCCTCATATTGGTCTTCTTCATAGGGGAACTGAAAAATTAATTGAGTCTAAAACTTATCTTCAAGCTTTACCTTATTTCGATCGTTTAGATTATGTTTCTATAATATGCCAAGAGCATACTTATGTTTTAGCTGTTGAAAAACTTTTACAAACTTCTATCCCAATACGTGCTCAATACATTAGAGTATTGTTTGCAGAAATTACTAGAATTTTAAATCATTTACTAGCTGTTGGTTGTCATGCTATAGATGTAGGTGCTATAACTCCTTTTTTATGGGCATTTGAAGAACGAGAAAAATTGATAGAGTTTTATGAGAGAGTCAGTGGTGCTCGTATACATGCTAGTTTTTTTCGTCCAGGTGGTGTTAGCCAGGATCTTTGCTTAGGTTTATTGGATGATATTTATTTTTTTGCTACTCAATTTAGTGAACGTTTAGATGAAATGGAGGAAATATTGACAAATAATCCAATTTGGAAACAACGTTTAGTTGATATCGGTATTGTTAAAGGAAAAGATGCTTTAGATTGGGGTTTTTCCGGTGTAATGCTTAGAGGTTCTGGTTTAATTTGGGATTTAAGAAAAAATCAACCTTATGAGGTTTATTCAGATTTAAATTTTAATATAGCTTTAGGAACAAATGGAGATTGTTATGACCGTTATTTAATTAGAGTTGAGGAAATAAGACAATCTCTTCATTTAATTCATCAATGTTTAAATAAAATACCTAAAGGTTCTATTAAAGTTGAAGATGGTAAATTAAGTTCTCCCTCACGTGTACACATTAAGCAAAGTATGGAAGCTTTAATTCATCATTTTAAGTTATATACAGAAGGTTTTATTCCGCCTGCTGGAGAAACTTATACTGCTACTGAAGCACCTAAAGGTGAGTTTGGTGTTTATTTAATTTCAAAGGGTATTAATAAACCATATCGATGTAAAATTAAAGCTCCAGGTTTTGCTCATTTACAAGCATTAGATTTTATATCAAAATCTCATATGTTAGCTGATGTTGTTACAATTATTGGTACACAAGATATTGTTTTTGGAGAAGTAGATCGTTAATTAAAAAACACGAGAGATGACGCAGTTTGGTAGCGTGTCTGCTTTGGGAGCAGAAAGCCGTAGGTTCAAATCCTACTTTTTCGATTACCAATATTTTATTTTTTATTGATTAAGTAATCTCAATATAAGAGATTTAATCTAATTTTTACAGAGATTTTACCAAACTTTATCTAATATAGTAAAGTTTATTAATAATGAGTATGATCCTGGCTCAGGATGAAGGCTTTGAGTTTGCTTTAACACATGCGAGTCGAATGGTTAGAATATAATTTTTATTCCATGGCGTACGGGTGAGTAATAGGCGGGAATTTACCTTATACTTCGGGATAATTCTATCTCTGCGGAGAGAAGGCAACAGAAAAATACCGAATCTTGATAGTTAAATATCGTTAAAGGATAATCCGGTTAAAGATAAGCCCGTCGAGTATTAGGTAGTTGGTGGATTAAAAGCTTACCAAGCCTATAATGCTTAGCTGGTCTGAAAGGACGATCAGCCACACTGGGACTGAGACAAGGCCCAGGTTTTTAAGGAAGCCAGCAGTGGGGAATCTTGGACAATGAGCGAAAGCTTGATCCAGCAAAACTTAGTGAGGGAGAGAAGGCTGATGTTGTAAACCTCTTTTCTAGTTGAGGATGATGACAGTAAATTAGGAATAAGTCCCGACTAACTTCGTGCCAGCAGTCGCGGTAATACGGAGGGGGCGAGCCTTATCCGGAATAACTAGGCGTAAAGGGTCCGTAGACTGTTTTAAGAAAGTTCTAAGTTAAATATTAAGGCTATACCTTAAAAAGGCTTTGAAAACAAGAAAACTTGAGTTCGATAAAGGAAAATCGAATTTCCCAATGAGGGTTAAAATTCGTTGAAGTGGGAAGGAAGATCAGAGGCGAAGGCGATTTTCTGGCTCGATACTGACGTTGAGGGACGAAGGCATGGGGAGCAAACAGGATTAGGAACCCTGGTAGTCCATGCTGTAAACGATGAGTGCTAACTCTTAGGATAACTTAGGGGTTAAGCTAAGGCATTAAGCACTCCGCCTGAAGAGTACGAGCGCAAGCTTGAAAATCAAAGGAATTGGCGGGGGCTCAAACAAGTGGTGGAGCATGTGGTTTAATGCGATGTTACGCGCGTAACCTTACCAGTTCTTGTGATTTTGTCAATTTTCCGGGTAATCGGTTAATTTTGGAAATTTCAGGTGTTGCATGGCCGTCGTCAGCTCCGTGTCGTGAGATGTTAGGTTCACTCCTAAAACGAGCGTAACCCCCATCCATATCTGGTCAATGACTTTATGGAAACTGCCGACTATACGTTTGGAGGAAGGCGGGGATGAGGTCAGGTCTTCATGACCCTTATGAACTGGGCTACACACGTGCTACAATGGTAAAGACAACGAGTTGCAATGGTGTAAGCCGGAGCCAATCTATAAACTTTATCTTAGTTCGGATTGGGGGCTGCAATTCGCCCCCATGAAGCTGGAATCACTAGTAATCGCGGATCAGGATGCCGCGGTGAATAAGTCACTGAGCCTTGCACATACTGCCCGTCACATCCTGGAAGTTTATTTGGCTTAAAGATTGTGGTTTATTTTTAATATAAATCAAAAATATAATTAAAGAGAGATTTTTTTATTCTTGATTTTTAATAAAGTAGATCCTTTTAAGGGAGAGATAGGCAACTGGGATGAAGTCGTAACAAGGTAGTCGTAGGGGAACCTGCGTCTGGAGTTTTTTTTTATTTATTTAGAAATATTTTTTTCTGTTTAGACCCATACCCGAAATCATACCGAACTCGAGAGTTATTGTCTGAACTGCCAAACATACTGAGAAATCTTGGGAACCATGGCAAGGGGATATATGTCAGTGGTAGACTATATGCTTTGCAAGCATAAAGTCGGCGGTTCGATCCCGTCTATCTCCAAAACTATTTTAGGATAAATGACTGAGTGGTCTAAGGTATTAGTTTTGAAAACTAACGCAGTAAAACTGCCGTGGGTTCGAATCCTACTTTATCCTTCTTTTTATAGAGGTGTGGCTGAGAGGTTTAAAGCTTTGATTTGCTAAATCAATTTACACCCAAAGTGTATCGTAGGTTCGAATCCTATCATCTCTTTATTTTTTAATAAATGTAGGAGTATAACTCAGAGGTAGAGTGTGTGCCTTACAAGCATGAAGACAGCGGTTCGATACCGTTTATTCCTAAAGCATGAAGTGGATGCCTTGGAAGGAAGAAATAGAGATGTAATATCATCAAAGTTTTGGGTTAGATTATATTTGAGATCCCATACTATCTATAAAGGAAAACTTAGGTCAAAAGACTTTTTTTTTTAATAT